ATAGCAAAAATTTACTATTAATGAATTTTCAATCGCGGATACATGTGTATCCTTACCATACCGAAACGACTGCCGTTATTGCTATCAAACCAATACCGATTCATACAAGCTAAATCTTCTAATCGATAATTGGGCCACAGAAATAACTTTAATTTAATCAGTTTCCTTTTATATCCTTTGCTTTTATCCAAAACCTGATGGTTTACCTTATTCCCATTCCCTAATGCTGAATTTTTATGGATATCATTTCTATTCCTAAAATTGAAACAAATTAGAATTCTAAATTCTCTCCGAAGTCTCGGTGATAAAAGATTTTCAGGAACAAACAAATCATAATGATTTTTATCTCTATTTCCAGTCATCTTTTTATATTTGGTAATGACTTCATCAGAATTCTTATCAACATCGGTTTTTTCTCGGTATTTTTGATTAATTTTGTGTTTACTTTGATGAACCAATGAAATACCAATGGTTTGATACATAATAAATTGCCCATCATTTTTTATAGATAGACGAATTGGTTCAATAATCAAAATTCCTCTTTTGATGAATTCCGTAAGAGTTAAATTTTTTTGAATCATCAGAATATCAAGACTCATTTCTCCCCTTTGAATAGAGGATATAGTTATTTCTCGTGGATTTATCAGTCTAAGCAGGAGACAATATACTTTGATGTTATTGATTATTTTTTTATTTAAAATATCATCCCATCGCAATTGAAAATGAAAATACCTTTTTAGTAAGAAATCAAACTCCGCTTTTGTTTTTGTATTGTTCTTGTATTGCTTTTTATTATTATGTTTTTTCATGTCCGAGTCCGTATAATCTTCTTCAACATCTTTTTCTTGGTTTGAAAGAGTAGATTCAAGGTTTGCTTGGTACACGGATTCTTTTTGCTCTTTATTTCGTTTTTTTAATTCAAGAGATTTTTTTTCATTGGAGGGTATTGATATAAAAGTATCTTTTTTTTTATTTCCAGCAATGCTTTTGTTTTCAATATCAGTAGCGTTTTCATTTATATTAGAATCTAAAAGAAGTAATTTTTTTGGTATAACCCACGGTTTAGTTTTATACAAATTATAAAATATCAAAAATTCTGGGAAGAACCAACGTTCAAGATTTGATATGGGGTGATTTAATATTTCTTCATTCATTCCCATCCAATCCAAAAAACTTTTTTGATTGGATAAATTAATTTCTTGATCTTGATGAATCGTGAGATAAAAAAAATTTTGCTTTTTTATTTTCTCAATTATTTGATAATTATTAAATTTAGCCTTAGTAGATTTTTTATTACTGCTTGGGTCAGTATCAATATTGATCCAAGCTTCGATATCTATTTTGTTTCTAAGACAAAAATGGATAATTCTCCAATCAAAATATTTTCTATCCAGATTTTTCTCCATATCTCTAATACCATCTTGTACTCGATCATTATTGATAGGGATAATAGGAATACCTTCCATCATATAAAAAGATTTTCGTTTATTTGTGTTGGAATTCGAAAAAACTTCTTGGTTATTTTTTACGTGTAATGAGAATTCATAAATTGAAGAGTACTTCGTATCTTCAGAATTAATAGATTTATATGCTAACCGATCATATCTATATTGTTTTTTAAAATTCTCTTTTTCATCCAGTAATGAAGCCATTTCAAAAATTTTTCGTTTTTCGTAGTGACTAAATTTCATTTTTTTAGATGAGTTGCCTAAATCCTTATTTTGATTCATCCAGTGGTGATTGAATCTATTTCGCCATTTTTGTGGTACTAGTCTAGACCACCTAATGTGAGATATATCATATTGATAATGATTCCTTAACCAATTTATCCATTGACTTATTCCAGAATTCTGACGATTCTTATGTCTTAATTGAGAAAGAAAAAGTTCTTGTGTTCCAACAAAATAACCCCTTATTTCATTCTTAATAAATGGGGCTGCTCCATTATATTGAAAGACAGATTTTAACTTATAAAAATCGAAATTAAGAAATTGGGTTTGTGAAAGTTTGTAAAATACATAGGCTTGTGAAAAGTAGGATAAGTCACAAAAAGTATTTGAATTCTTATTACTAATATTCGTATTATATACTGCCTTTTTTATAGTCGAAATAAAGTGAATTAAACTTTGATTTGTTTTATCCATTTTTTCTTGATTTGTTTCATTATTGGTAATGTATTTATTAAGAATTTTTTTTATTGATTCAAGAAATGGTTGTGTATTGATCCTAGGACTATGAATGATCCACAGAAAGATATTTGTGTATATCCTTTCACTGAAAAATTTTATAAAAAAATGTGATTTGCGTATTAGTCGAGCATTTTTTCTTTTTACTATCTGCCAAATATTTTTTTGTGATTCCAACCTTTTATCATCATCACTTATTTTGTTTTTGTTAGAATGAATATTTCGATCCGGAATTAGAAATCCGCCCTTTTTTTCATTTGTAATTTTTTCTATTTGATTTATGATCGTGTTTGTTCTATCTGTTAGATCCTGCA